TTGCTATCCAATTTGATTCTAACATTATCTATTAGAAATGAGTTTTCTAGCATTTGACTACGTACCACTAAAGCATTTAATCGCAAACTTGACAGATAACCCAGAAACTCTAAATTATCTTTAGATAATTGATTTATATTGACCTTTTGCGGTTGAAACCATATGGAAAAATAACATTGCCATAAATTAACAAAAAAAGATTTCCATTTATTCATCAGAAGCGGCGTATCTTTTGTTGCCAGAATGCATTTTCCGTGATATCTAACATAATGTATAAAAGGATCCTTCAGCAACCCTAGGATCGACGAAAAATTTTTAACAAAGACTTTTAAAAAATGTTGTATTTTTCCATAGAATAAAATTCGCTCAAAAAGGACTTCGTAAGATGTCGATCGTAAATGAGAAGACCGCTTGCGTAGAAAAAAAAAGATGGATTCGTATTCACATACATGAGAATTATATAAGAACAAGAAAAATCTTGGATTCAAAATTGATTTTTTTTTAATATCAAAATTCTTCCAATTGCAAGACTCGTATAGACAGAACCGAAAAAAATGCAAAGAAGAGGCATCTTTTACCCGGTAACGAAGGTTTTGAACCAAGATTTCTAGATGGGTGGGGTAGGGTATTAGTACATCTAACACATAATTAAAATGTGATAATTTGTCTTCTAAAAAGGGAAATATTGAATGAATTGATTGTAAATTATAAGATTTTTTTAATTGTTTTCCTTCGAAAGAGGATCCTAATCTTAGGGAAAATGGAATTTCTACAATCACTGCAAATAAAACAGATATCATTTGATAATAGAAAGGATTGGTATGCCCAAAAAAGGGATTTTGGTTCAAATCCTTAGTGGGAATAATCAAACGATTCTGTTCAGACATCCGCAAAATTAAGCGTTTCACAATTAGTGAACTATATTTTTTGTCATAATCCGCATTTTCCAAGAAAATGGAGCGATTTCTATTTAATCCATTTAAACCATGATCGTAAGCAAGTACATAAATATACTCCCGAAAAAAAAGTGGATATAGAAAAATCTGTTGCCGAGCCCCGCCGAACTCTAAATATCCCTGAAATTTATCCATTTGGATTGAAATTCAATTTGAACTGAAAGTAAAGTCTTTATTTTATTGAGTTCTGAAATGACACATAGTGCGATACGGTCAAAATGAGGTATTAGACTACGAAAGCAATATATACCTCATAAACAGGTAGACTGATAACCGGATTCTCTATCTTTAATAACTTTCTGTTCGTTATATTTATATTATAGAATAACAAAACAAAATGATTAGAAATCCTTTATTTTTTTAACCTAATCGCTCTTTTGATTTTGGAAATATATATATATATTTTTACCAATATACTGCTTCTTTTACACATCCATCTCCAACCTAACCCAAATGGACTAGGGAAAAAAATAATTAGGACTCATGAAAAAATTGATAATAACACGCAAGAAAAAAATTCCTTCCCATACCCGTATTAGGCACTAATCTATTTTTAACATTTAATTAGATCGGGTAATTTTTCAAATTACGAATGGAAGCTCGTTTCTTTTTTTTTTTTTCCTGGAATCAGGAAACCTGGTTTTTTATCCATCCATTTATATTTATTAACTCGACCCAAATTGGAATTCCCCCCCTTTTTTGTTCGACACCGAAAATAGGGTTGTACTGATCGGGAAAGCAAAAAATGTTATATGAATTCTCCCTTGATACGACATGCTATTTTTTCCATTCATTCCTTTCAGGATCAGTCGTGGTCTTACAAACTCTACCGTAGATCTGTACGAATACTTTTCTTCATACAAATGTGTAAAAGATGCTAGTCGCACTTAAAAGCCGAGTACTCTACCGTTGAGTTAGCAACCCCCCCCCCAAAAAAAAAAAAAAGAAAGTACTGCAAATATGTAGATACAACCAGAATAAAGAAAAAAAATCCAGCCATGTGTGCGTCCGAAACAAATAGATCTATTTCTCTATGAGAGAATTATATTTGGTCGATACACTGTTGTCAATATGATTGTGAATTTTTAATATAGCGAAAAGAAAAAAAAAAAAAAGAATAAAAAAGCTTAACCCCTTGGTTTGTTAGTTCATACAATGAATGAAAACTAAGCTAGTTAGGGTAATCTCAAATCTTTTTATACTTTTTTAGACCCAATTTTATGGCCTTTAATTTTTTATGAATAATGAATAAATTATTATTATAATAATATATATATATTAGTTTTATTCAGAATTAATATTTTTTTATATACAGTATTATTTTCTATACAATAAAATTTTATATTTATACAAAAATTCTAATTTATATAGATCCAAAATTTTTTTCATAAATTTATTTATGATTATAAAACATAGTAGTTGTTAGCAGGGTATTTATTAGTATTCGTACTAAGGTACGAATACTAATAATAAATCGAAATTATAAAAAAATATGATGGAAGCGAAAGAGGAGGAAAGAAAAGAGTAGATAAAATTTGATACCAAACTATATACGAGTCTTTCACATCCTCTTTTTTATGTTTCATTAATTAAATTTCGTTTTATTAAAACTTCATTCCGTAAAAATCCCTGCCTTCTTTGAAATATCATGAACTGTTCTTGTTGGTTGAGCGCCTTTTTTAAGGAAATCGAGAATAGCAGGAAGATTTAAATAAGTTTGATTAGTTATTGGATCATAAAAACCCACTTTCCGAAGATCTCTTCCTTCTCTTCGGGATCGAACATCAATTGCAACGATTCGATAAACGGCTCATTGGGATAGATGTATATAAAGAATACCCCCCCCTAGAAACGTATAAGAGGCTTTGGCCTCGTACGGCTCGAGAAAAAATTAAACGAGTACGAGTAGAAGTTAACTCTCTGTATAAAATACAAATATTAAATAGATTAATAAAAACATTAAATAAATTAGCCAGTGTTGAAACCCTAAATAGTTTTTTCCATAAAAATAATTCGTAACATTCGTACTCTCGTAACTCAAGTTAAATAACTCTTAAATATCTCAACAGAGAATCCTTTAGTACTCTTTTTATTGAGTAGTCTCTAACCCTTTTTTGTTTGTCTCATTTTTTAGAATAAATTTTGATTCTTCATTCTGATCTAGTTGTTCAAACAATTTAAACTGGATTTCCTTGTTTCAGGGTTCTTTATCCTTACTTTGAATCTTTGGGTTTAGACATGACTTCGGTGATCTTGAATCGTTTTATTAAAAAGGGCAGCAACAAGCCCCTTATTTTGTTTATGATTTCTTTTCTTTCTATCAAAGAATCATACAAACGCTTGATTCACGCATGATAGACTTTTGATCCAAAGAATTTTACAATTTTAAGAAAATTTACTTTTCCATTGTAAAATTGCTTGAAAGGGCTTTTTAAAATATAAAAATAAAAAGACTTACGAAGTTGTTCCAACTTATTAATTCGCACTAACCCTAGATCCTTACTCCTGCGAAAGGAATAAAAACTTTCTATTCTCCTCGAGCTCCATCCTGTACTCTTTTTTATATTCCAAAAAAGTGTAGCACTCTAGTAAAATATAACACAAAATGTCGAGCCAAGAGCACCTATATTCCTATATAAAAGTGGCGGATCAAAAAATCCACAGCAGATCATGTCCTTCAATTCAAGTCGCACGTTGCTTTCTACCACATCGTTTTAAACGAAGTTTTACCATAACATTCCTCTAGTTTGTGTAATTGATTCAATTATGGAATCATGAATAGTCATAGTTCAGTCAGTATTCAGTATATCGTAATCTATACTTTTCCTTTCTCTATGAATGGAATATTTAATTTACGCGTAAAAGGCTCAGTCAGAATTAAAATGAATCCCATATTAGATTGTATATATGTAAAATAAAAATTTGAATATAAATATATATTTATATATATAAATATATATATTTTTTTATTCAAACTCTTAGTCTAAGGTTCTACCTTTCTTACCCGCATCACACACAAATAAAATATATTGGATTTTTAAACAGAAAGATAAAGATGGTGTACAAGGGCAATAGAAGATTTATTCCGTAATGACTGTACTCTGGGACGGAAGGATTCGAACCTCCGAATAGCGGGACCAAAACCCGTTGCCTTACCGCTTGGCTACGCCCCATTTAGATTTTTATTCAAGACTACTAAAAGAGTAATATTGCTATTGGTTGTTCGTCAATTCAATTTCAGCCCAAATTAAATATAGATTACACTGGTGCTAGAGTTTTGACACGTGTAGATAGCAAATCAAACTGACTTTATTGATCATTACATAGAATTCAATTAAGATATTGTATGAAAATATTATTTCTTTAATTCTCATAAGAGAATGAAAGGATTTTTGATTGAGTAAGTTCAACAAAGTCTTTTTAGACTATCTTTCTTTATTTTTTCCTTAGATAAAAAATATATTAATAACTCAATCAAAATTAAATTATCCACAAAAACACCAATTTTTGTTATGCTTAATATATTTAATTTGATATGTATTTGTTTTAATTCTGCCCCTTTTTCAAGCACTTTTTTAGTCGCCAAATTGCCGGAGGCCTACGCCTTTTTGAATCCAATCGTAGATGTTATGCCCGTAATACCTCTTTTCTTTCTTCTCTTAGCCTTTGTTTGGCAAGCAGCTGTAAGTTTTCGATGAAATTCTTAATACTGTCTTAGAAAAATTCACGATTTTATTCTTAACAACAATTCAAAAGATGAAAAAAATCTTGGCGTATGAACGAACTCTCAATTCAAATATTGAATTTTTTGGTAGCTGTACTAAATCTGGATCATTCTATTTCCTAAATTTTATCCTCTTTTCCCTAAATGAAAGAACCTAATTAGATTCGAGCTCACAAAAAAGTATCTAGATGTTGATATGAAAATCTGTTTGAATATGAAAGACTCAACTATTATCTTATTACAAATGACTTTATGAAACTTTTTTTTTTTTATTTTTTTTTTTTAGAAAAAAATAAATCACTTGATTTTTTGGTATCAAATTTAGATATTTGGTATAAAAATAGAGAATCTATTCTCTTTTTTTTTTGAAAAAAAAAAGTAAGATCTTGGAGATTGTTTAATGCTTACTCTCAAACTTTTTGTATACACTGTAGTTATATTCTTTGTTTCTCTCTTCATATTTGGATTCCTATCTAATGATCCAGGACGTAATCCGGGACGTGAAGAATAAAAAATAAAGGTTTTTTATTGCTTTATTTAATTAGTGGAAATGCTCGAATTTTCTTAGTATTTTATCTATTACACATCATCAAAAGGAGAAAGGGAAAGAGAGGGATTCGAACCCTCGGTACGATTAACTCGTACAATGGATTAGCAATCCAACGCTTTAGTCCACTCAGCCATCTCTCCTAATTGAAAGGGGATACTTAATAGGTTCCATTATAAAAAAAGGTTTGAAAAAACCTTATACACTTTATTCTTAAAAAGCTTTCTTTTTTTTATAGATTATTCTTTATATTATAAATATTTTTTTTTTCGTTTTATATATTTTATTATATATATAATTTATATATTTTTTATAAATATATTTATCATCTATTTATATAATTTATCATCTATTTATATAATATATATATATTACTATATATATATATATATATAACTTTTTTATATAACTTTCTCAGTAATTCTACTTACACAAAAAATTTAGATAAAGATTAGATAAAGAAAAGGCTCGAACTCAAAAGATAAATAAATAAAATCACAATAATAAAAATAGAGAATCCTCTTTTTATTTTGTCTCGTCCAAACACAAGTAAAAGATCTTTTTTTTTTTTTATAGCCTGGCCTGGTCAGTCCCCAGCCGGGCCTTTTTTTGTTAAAGTTAAAAGGCTCATCCAGTGGAATTTTAGAAAAAAAAGGGGGGTCAGCTTTACTAATTTTATTAAGCCTACGCGTCAACGCTAGAATTTTATAATTGTTTTTCAGACTTTTTTTTATTACACCACCGATTACTTTGTTCGACAAAAGGTAAATTTATATGCAATAATTGCATTGTAGCGGGTATAGTTTAGTGGTAAAAGTGTGATTCGTTCCTTTAATCCCTTTAATAGTTAAAGGGTCTATCGGTTTTATTTATCTTCCGATCAAAAACTTTATTTCTTAAAAGGATTTAGTCCTTTACCTTTCAATGAAAAATTCAAGGAAGATTATAGATTCTCGTAATTTGTATCCAAAGACTCTAATCAATTGTAAATTTGGATTATGAAATTCCGAAACATAATTTTTGAATTGGATTACTATATTACAATTCAATAAGTATAACAAGAGGATCCATGGATAAAGCTAGAAAAGTTTCTTTCTAATCGTAACTAAATCTTCAGTTCTATTCATTGTTTGGTATAGAAAAAATTGAAGCAAAATAGCTATTAAACGAGAACTTTGGTTTACTAAAGACATCGACTTATTATATTGGTTTAGCTCGGTGGAAACAAAATACTTTTCCTAAGGATTCCGTTAAATAGAAATAAAGAACGAAGTAACTAGAAAGATTCTTCGAGTTCTCCTTTTATATCTTCTAGAAGGATCATCTATAAAGCAAAATTTTCTGTGAAAGCACCCAGACGGAAAAAAAGCTAACATAGATGTTATGGGTCGAATTTTTTTATTTCGTTGCCATCGTATTTTATTTGGTAATTTCTCCATACATCATAAAGGAGCCGAATGAAACTAAAGTTTCATGTTCGGTTTTGAATTAGAGACGTTAAAAATATAAAAATGATCAATCGACGTCGACTAAAACCCTTAGCCTTCCAAGCTAACGATGCGGGTTCGATTCCCGCTACCCGCTCTAAATTCTAAATTGCCCCCTTTCCCCTTTTATTAGAGACAATTTTATGTATTAGAATTGTCTAATAGCAATTGTGTATTGAATTCACTTCAATACACAATTGCTAAAAAGATTTCGCACCTTCCTTTTTTTTAACAACTATAAAGTAAAAAAAGCGAAAAGCGTCCATTGTCTAATGGATAGGACATAGGTCTTCTAAACCTTTGGTATAGGTTCAAATCCTATTGGACGCAATATCAATATATCAATATAGATATATTGATATTTATCTATTATTTACGTATATATATATATATATTATAATATATTATAATATATTTTTATTCTATTTAGAAAAAAAGATAATAAAGAATATAGAATAAGAAAAAATTTCTGAGTGTTTTAAGATTTAATATTAAATAGATATTGGTTATATATTTTTTTCTATTATATATATATACTTAACTCGGATATACTTATTTTTTATTTTTATAGAATTTATTAAAAATTTAATTAAAGAATAAAATTTACTAAAGAAAAAAAGAATGAGCCATTTCCTTTTTTATACTTTCTCCTGAAGTAGAAAACGTTCCAGTTGTTCTTGAATACCTTCTTTCAACAAGCTTTCTGCTTCAGCGGTTAATGTCTTGGTAGAGGATATGATTTCTTGGAACTGAGGTTTATTCGTTTTTAAGTAAGTGCGTAACTGA